AAAATTTGATTTCTTTTTTTATTCAAAGAATAAATAAGTGTAAATAGAAATGATGAAATAAGAAACAACGGCCAATGTCATAAAAATGATGAATCATAAATAGAGTTTAGGTTCGAATTCCATAGATAATATGAATGGGATTGTCTATAATGATAGAGAAATACAACATCTCCGCATATATAATTCTGAATTCTTATTCATCTACTTTGATATATATTATATTAATAATATATTTTTTTTTTTTTTTAATGGGTTGGTTAAGTTTGAAAATGCACTCATTGAATGAGTAAACAATTGAATTGGATTCGGTTGGATAGTACCAACGAAATCGAGTACTAATTCCCATTTCTTATTGAATTAACCGATCTACTTGCTATCGGACATTTTTTTATTTTTGTTTGCAAAAAAAATTTCGACATATAATACTTTATTATTATGAGAATCAATCCTACTACTTCTACTTCGGGTCCTGGGGTTTCCGCTCTTGAAGAAAAAAACCTGGGGCGTATTGCTCAAATCATTGGTCCGGTACTGGATGTATCCTTTCCACCGGGCAAGATGCCTAATATTTACAACGCTTTGGTAGTTAAAGGTCAAGATACGGTTGGCCAGCAAATTAATGTAACTTGCGAGGTACAGCAATTATTAGGAAATAATCGAGTTAGAGCTGTAGCTATGAGTGCTACAGATGGTCTGATGAGAGGAATGGAAGTGATTGATACAGGAGCTCCTCTAAGTGTTCCAGTTGGTGGGGCGACTCTCGGACGAATTTTCAACGTTCTTGGAGAGCCTGTTGATAATTTGGGTCCTGTAGATACTCGCACAACATCTCCTATTCATAGATCTGCGCCTGCCTTTATACAGTTAGATACAAAATTATCTATTTTTGAAACGGGGATTAAAGTAGTGGATCTTTTAGCTCCTTATCGTCGTGGAGGAAAAATCGGGCTATTCGGGGGGGCCGGAGTGGGTAAAACCGTACTCATCATGGAATTGATCAACAACATTGCAAAAGCTCATGGAGGTGTATCCGTATTTGGCGGAGTGGGCGAACGCACTCGTGAAGGAAATGATCTTTACATGGAAATGAAAGAATCTGGGGTGATTAATGAACAAAATATTGCGGAATCAAAAGTCGCTCTAGTCTATGGTCAGATGAATGAACCGCCGGGAGCTCGTATGAGAGTTGGCTTGACTGCCCTAACCATGGCGGAATATTTCCGGGATGTTAATGAACAGGACGTACTTCTATTTATCGACAATATTTTTCGTTTCGTCCAAGCAGGATCCGAAGTATCCGCTTTATTAGGAAGAATGCCTTCCGCTGTAGGTTATCAACCCACTCTTAGTACAGAAATGGGTTCTTTGCAAGAAAGAATTACTTCTACCAAAGAGGGATCCATAACTTCTATTCAAGCCGTTTATGTACCTGCGGACGATTTGACGGACCCCGCTCCTGCCACAACATTTGCGCATTTAGATGCTACTACCGTACTATCAAGAGGACTCGCTGCAAAAGGTATCTATCCAGCAGTAGATCCTTTAGATTCAACATCAACTATGCTCCAACCTAGAATTGTTGGTGAGGAACATTATGAAACTGCGCAAAAAGTTAAGCAAACTTCACAACGTTACAAAGAACTTCAGGACATTATAGCTATCCTTGGGTTGGACGAATTGTCCGAAGAGGATCGTTTAACCGTAGCAAGAGCACGAAAAATTGAGCGTTTCTTATCACAACCCTTCTTCGTAGCAGAAGTTTTTACCGGTTCTCCAGGAAAATATGTTGGTCTAACAGAAACAATTAGGGGTTTTCAACTGATCCTTTCCGGGGAATTAGATGGTCTTCCGGAACAGGCCTTTTATTTGGTAGGTAATATCGATGAAGCTACCGCGAAGGCTATGAACTTAGATGTGGAGAGCAAATTGAAGAAATGACCTTAAATCTATGTGTACTGACCCCTAATCGAATTGTTTGGGATTCGGAAGTGCAAGAAATAATTTTATCGACTAATAGCGGCCAAATTGGTGTATTACCAAATCACGCACCTATTGCCACGGCTGTAGATATAGGAATTTTGAGAATACGTCTTAACGACCAATGGTTAACAATAGCTCTGATGGGCGGTTTCGCTAGAATAGGCAATAATGAAATAACCATTTTAGTAAATGATGCAGAGAGGGGCAGTGACATTGATCCGCAAGAAGCTCAACAAACTCTTGAAATAGCTGAAGCTAATTTAAGTAGCGCTGAAGGCAAGAGACAAACAATTGAGGCAAATTTAGCTCTCCGACGAGCTAGGACGCGAGTCGAGGCTATCAATACAATTTTATAACTAGTTGTTGGTGCGTCCGAATAGAATATAGAAGAATAAAGAAAAAGAAATTTTGATTATACACCATATTCTATTTGGATTCTACCGATTGAATCCAATCAAGTGTAATCAGATTTTGGTGCAACAAGAAACAACTCAAAAAATATAAAAAATAAGAAGTAGTAGGGTATGGAAAAGATACAAAATAAATCAAAAAAAGAAGGTGGGTAGAAATACTTATTAGATACCATTGGCTGTGCGGTATCTAATAAGTTCTACCTACTATTGGATTTGAACCAATGACTCCTGCCGTATGAAAGCAATACTCTAACCGCTGGGTTAAGTAGGTCATTTATTATCATAAAGAAAAAAAAAAAGGAACCCGTCACATTGATAGATTATAGATGGAATCTTATTTCTAAGCAATACCCTTGACAGGAAACAGATCAGAGAGCTATCATGTCAGATTATGCAATACTCACCTTGACAAGAATTTATATAATGATAAAATATTTATCACAAACACAAGGGCCATAGCTCAGTTGGTAGAGCACCTCGTTTACACGCGCGCCAATGTTTTTTCAGAGGAGTCCATCATGTAATCAACAGAATTTATCTTAGTAAAAAGTCGACGTCTTACTCCATGGATTCGAAGGAACAAGAGAACAATAGCCTGACAAATGGTTGGTTGGTCCAATTGAGGTCCCAATTTAGGCGCCAAGAAATAGAACCTATCATTGATTTGATAATTGATAAGGTGAATATTCAGTCCATTCAATGCTAGGCATAATGAGTATAAGTACCTCAAAAAAATCTCTTTTTGTCCTATGAACTTGAAGGTGTATGAAGTTTCATATTTGATGCTTTGGGCAGAGCGATAGAGACTCCATTTAACTTAGGTTGATATAGGCCGAAGGCAGACCTACGTCAAGATAACTCTTTTTTGAAACACTTTGGTATTGCTACTGAATAAAAATAAAGAGTCAGAGCACGCGGAGCCATCTCGTTATCTTTCTGTTAAGAAAAAGGATGGCGGACTCGCTGATATTTATATCAGTTGATGAAAGAGCCCAATGCAAAAAAAAATGCACGTTGGGTCTTTGAAACAGTTCGAATCATTTTGATAATAATAAGTTTGATCTGTTTTACCGAGAAGGTCTACGGTTCGAGTCCGTATAGCCCTAATTTTTCATTAATGTAAATTTCCAATTCAAAAATCGTAATTCGATATATCATATATATCATAAAGTAAAAAATAGAATCGAGTAATCGAAAAATACAAATTTTAGGAGGTTTCAATGAAGTATCCTCCTAAATTTATAAATTTACTAGACGATTTCGTATCGTTATAGTAATGTCATTTTTCTTAAATTGAAAAAAAGAAATCTATTAGAAAAATTGATTTTTATTTCTTTTGGTTATATCAGCTTAGTGTTTGGATTCTCACCGAAGGTTTTGGCCGCGGGGAGCCACAATCCAGGACTAAGCCTTGGTTCCCCCTAGCCCGGATCGAACCCCTTGAAGATCGGCTCGCTCAAAAGAGCATCCGAGAAGAACGAGAGGAATTGTCAAAAGACATGAAACGGATGGCGATGAGGGTCCAACACAGCAGGATACAGATGGTGCGTGTATGCGCGAATAGGAGAATAAACTATCTCCCATTCCATTCATTCGTCAAATTAGAACCGAATTTCTAATTTTGGTTTAGATTCTATGTAGATCAAGAACTACATGAGTTGCTTAACTTACTACGTGAGTTTGATTATAATTGTCAGTCATGGATAGATTCTCTATTTTATAGAGACATAGAATTTCCTCAGCTCTACGAGGTGGAGAGTGCCGTCGCCAAGATGCCCGGAAATCAAGCCCAAACGATTTTGGGAGAGCCCGTTGAAACGCTTACTTCTTTATCAACCCAGCAATGAGCAAACTTAGCCAAAAAAGCAGGTTATTCAATAATTAATTCAATTATAAATAAAATATTTGATCATCGAAAAACTGAAAGGCATTTACCCAACCGACGGTTGGGTAAATGAACGAGGAGTCCGCGAAAAAGCCTTTTCAAAAAATATCCAAAATTCCATCCATAAAATGGAAGTTCCAACAACAACAACAACAAATCCCCATTCTCTTACCGGGGTCAACCAAGGGAATTTCCCCAGTTTTCCACAATTGGAAAATAGAGCAAATTCGAATCTTTCAAATTCGATCCAAAAAGGTAAGTGACCGGTAATTGTTCTTATTTTATTTGATACATTTCGGTGAGTAATGTTCGTGAATTAGGTGAAGGAAGGTACGGAAAGAGAGGGATTCGAACCCTCGGTAAACAAAAGCCTACATAGCAGTTCCAATGCTACGCCTTGAACCACTCGGCCATCTCTCCTAAAGAATCTTATGATTATGACCTAGAAAACGAGTAAATAGCGAGTCATTCATAGTATTGCAGTCTTCATCTTATTGCAGTATAGGTATGCCTGATCAATTATAAAAACAATAGAAAAAAAAAATAGAAAACGTTTCATCAAAGAAAGATCTTCCTTCGGGGTTCGATGGATAAAAATCTTTTTTTTATTGTTAAAAGAAAAGACATTACATTAAAAACAAAAGATATATATCTTTTGTTTTATCAATAAGTAGCCTTTGTTATGGTTATAATATTTATACCGAACCAAATTAAACCAAGGAATTGGAACGAATCGAATCGTCTGATGGATTCATATTTTATACTATGATTCCAGTTAGACAGTGTTTATATTTATAAAATGATTCCATAGGAATTCAAAAATAGCTTTCTTTCCAGTTTCAGAACTACTTACTTTTACCTCATGGATCTATTATAAATTCTGGAATCATACCAGGGATTTTGTAATTTTGATTGTATAGTGTATACACGCTATGCACACAAAATAGTTATTCTATATTTTATCATATCATAAAATCATAATTAGATTATTCGATTATTTGATTCTTTTTCCTCTTTGGATCATAATCCAATCAAAACTAACTCCTCCAGGTATCCTAATTTGTAGGAAAAATTCCTTGATTCTTCCACTTAGATGAAATAGAACTAGTTCTGTTCATTGGTATACTACTCCATTGGTTTGGCTGACATCCAATCGGATTGAAACCTTTCCTCCTATTGATTCCTGTGAAAAAGGAACAATTTGAGTGGAAGGGAAGGCCCACATCTTTTTTTAGAATGAGTCTGTTTTTATGTTATTTCGTACTGTAAATTCCCTTTTTGTGGGATTCTTTTCCCCCGAGAGGTAATGCGAAGAATTATCGAATGGATTGTTAACTATGCCTAGATCGCGGATAAATGGAAATTTTATTGATAAGACCTTTTCAATTGTAGCCAATATCTTATTACGAATAATTCCGACAACTTCAGGAGAAAAAGAAGCATTTACCTATTACAGAGATGGTGCGATTTGATTTTTTGATTTATTTTTTTAATTTCTTTATCATTTTCAGTTTTACGAGAAAGCCATATGATTCATTCGGGATAGAAAGAAAACTATTATTGAAATAAACCTACGCTTGTTGAAGGTGAAGTTTGAAAATGGAACAACCCCTTCTGTCGTGTATCCTCGATTGATGCAGCCTCAGACGCTTTCATTTTGATTCGAGTCTTAAGCGAAAGGTTACACCTATGGGTTCTGTATTCCAGGTCAATCCCACTCTACTAGTACCAATGGGCGGCATAGGGGAAGAAGCGCTACACCTAGGAATCAACAACACAAAAACTTTGTTATAAATTATCCCCTTTCCTTATCGGGATCGGGACTACCAAGAATGGTTGGGACAACAAACATCCATCTCGTTCGTACTTTGGATACCCGTATAACCATCGAAGACCGTTGAAGTGACTAATTCCTGAAAATAGGGGGCGTTGAGGACAAAAAAATTGTTGGAGTTACCTTTTCTATATAGCACCAACGCCCTTGGTGTTAAGAAAATACCTCTTGGAGTAGGGTTGGCTAGAGATTTCTTGTAAAAACGCTAGCCCCTCTCAGTTTATAATGAGAATATTTCATTTTGATTTCATGGATTATTATCATTATGCACAGAAGGGAGGAGCCGTATGAGGTGAAAATCTCATGTACGGTTCTGGAACGGGGATTCTTTGAATAGAATGAACGACCGTAACGGATGTCAGCCCAATCCGAAGGAAATTATGCGGAAGCTTTACAAAATTATTACGAAGCTACGCGACTAGAAATTGATCCCTATGATCGAAGTTATATACTCTATAACATAGGCCTTATCCACACAAGCAACGGAGAACATACGAAAGCTTTGGAATATTATTTCCGAGCACTCGAACGAAATCCATTCTTACCGCAAGCTTTTAATAATATGGCCGTGATCTGTCATTACGTGCGACTATCTCCACTATAGAAAAGAGGAAAAAAGAGAAAATAGGCTAGTAAAACTAAATACTACAAATAAAAAATAAAACGGGCTTTCTACATAAGTATCGTACAAAACAACGATTTTTATTAGCTGTAGAAAAAAAAGAGACTTCATATAAGCCGAAATATGAAGAAATAGATATGCCCATTTTATTCTATGGATAAAGGATCAAATTGTTAGAGGAAGCACCGTAAAGATCAATTTGCGAGGTTTTGGGCCGATACAATAAGAACTGCTTACTTATGTCATGATATGAGATAAAAGTTAGGAATCAACTTATGTGATAGAGTCGATCCACTAAGGTATTAAGCAGCGGTGTAGCATCAGATCCCAAAGATAGTAAGCCCTTTCTTAATGGAGGAAAGTCTTTTTCAAAGATTCTATATGAATTTCTATATGAAACCGAGATAGTTACCTTTCAGAAAATTATACCGATAGCGGAGGATGTCTATGTTTCATTCTTCTGAAGGTGGGAGAAAAGATAAAACTGATTAGTAATCAAAATTCAAGTTTGAAACTCATGTAAAGTAATTAATCTCTTCTGGTTAAGCCGATAAAAAATGGGATAGATTTACGAAAAATCTTATTCATTTCGATGGATTGGATTAGGACGGGACAAAAAAAAAATAATGAATTGCCGAGCCGTATGAGGTAGGAAACTCTCAAGTACGGTTCGAAGGAAAGGAATTTACTCACCGATTCCGACCGAGGAGAACAGGCCATTCGACAGGGGGATTCTGAAATTGCAGAGGCTTGGTTCGATCAAGCT